GAATGAATAACGGATCCGGATCCTAAAAATAATAATGCTTTCGAATAAGCATGAGTAATCAAATGAAATAAAGCACTTCGATAAGACCCCATACCTAGAGCTAACATCATATAACCCAATTGAGACATTGTGGAATAGGCTAAACCTCTCTTAATGTCTTTTTGAGCAAGGGCAAAAGTAGCCCCGAATAATATTGTTATTACTCCTACCAAAGAGATGAAATTCATTATGTGAGGGATGACTATGAAAAGAGGAATAAGCCGAGCTACAAGAAAAATGCCCGCAGCTACCATAGTAGCAGCATGTATAAGAGCCGAAATAGGAGTAGGCCCCTCCATGGCATCCGGTAACCATACATGAAGGGGAAATTGTGCAGATTTAGCAACCGCACCGGAAAATAATAGAACGGCACAGAAAGTAACAAATAAAAAATTGACTTCATTATGATTATTAGAAATCAAGTTATTTAATATTTTGAATAAATCTCGAAATTCGAAACTCCCTGTTATCCAATAAAAACCGAAAATTCCTAATAATAAACCAAAATCCCCAACACGATTAGTTACAAATGCCTTTTGGCAAGCATTTGCAGCAACAGGCCGTGTGAACCAAAACCCTATTAATAGATATGAACACATTCCTACCAATTCCCAAAAAATATAAATTTGTATCAAATTAGAACTAGTAACTAATCCTAACATAGAAGCACTGAAAAAACTCATATAAGCAAAAAATCTCAAATATCCTTGATCATACGACATATAATTATCACTATAAATAAGAACCATAATTCCAATAGTAGTGATTAATATTGACATAATAGAAGTAAGCGGGTCGATCAAGTAACCGAATTCTAAAGAAAAATCATTATTAATGATCCAAGACCATACATATTGATAGATAGAACTGCCATTTATTTGCTGAATAAACAGATTGATCGAAAAAATCATGACTATACTTAACAAAAAAACACTTTGAAAAGCCCACATACGGCGAAGACTTTTTGTTGCCGACGGAAAAAGAAGAAGTCCCGCTCCTATTAACATAGGAACTGGAAGTGGAAGGAAGGGTATTATCCACGAATATTGATATGTCTGTTCCATAAAAAAGTTTTTTTTTCTTAATTGATTGTTTCCGATTTACCGGATCCTACCCCCTTTCAATTTCAAAACAAAAGGGGTCAATAAAAAAATCAAGAGATGTACTAACTTAATACTAACTTAAAGATATTTTTCGAATTTTATATATTATCTGGGTCTTTCCAAATTAAATATTAAAATAAAGAAGTTACAATTGGGCAAATGATATGACCTACTTGCTCATAAAAAGCGAATTTAGTTATTAACTAAGATTTGTTTATACAAATTTAGTTATTAACTAAGATTTTTTTATTAAAATAACGAAAATACAAAATTTCATTATTATTAAATCACTTTATATTCATAAAGTAATGATAAAAAATTACACTAAAAAGAAATCTGATATGAATCGATATGAATCATAGGATTAACTAAGGTACAATTTTTGTACAAATCTCGCTTTTTAGTCAGTTTGTTCCAAATCATTAACTAGTTTCAGTATGAAACTGATTGATTAGTTTCCGTTTCAATAAAAAAACATTTATAGGAAACGCTATAATATCTAACATTTTATATTTTCTATAAGATTTATTTTTATATTTATCATTTATATTTATCAAAAAAGGAGGTAATTATCAAAAGGGGTAAAATAAAATCAAATTTAATAAAAAAATAACGAAGATTTTTTTAACAAAACGTGTATCTTTTAACAGATTCATTACTTTAATTACTAGTTTGATTCGAATTTTAAAATGGAATTTCGAAGTATTCTTTACTCAAGTTTGACCAATTAATAGAAAAAATTAAAGTTTTCATTAGGCTTTTCATTAGGCAATGGGTTCTTAAATCCTTCGGTCTATTTTATGTAGAAAAAAAATTTATAGTAAGATTTTGTACTATTTTCGCACATTTTTTATCTATATATATTTTTTTTGTTTTCTCTAGATAATATATATTATATTATCTAATTATTCTCTAGAAAATAACTAGATAATGAATATATTCGTTTTGACCAATAGATGTCTTTCACATCCAACTATAACAACGAGTAACCTCTTAATTTTTAAATGGCAGTTCCAAAAAAACGTACTTCTATATCAAAAAAGCGTATTCGTAAAAATATTTGGAAAGGGAAGGGATATTGGGCAGCCTTAAAAGCGTTGTCATTAGGTAAATCTCTTTCTACCGGAAACTCAAAAAGTTTTTTTGTGCGACAAAAAAAGTCATAAAATAAAACATTGGAATAATCCGAATAGAAAAATAGGCCCATTTCATTCTTAATAGGAAATCAACAAACCTATTGTTTGTGGCTAATCAATATGAACTAGAACTCGCTTCGCTATTAGGATTAGTAAATTATAAAAAGCTTTTGATTTTGAAAAAAGAATAAAGACAAGATACAAAACTTGAGCCCTTGTTAGTATATTTTCTTGTTTGGGAGATGGGGGAGTCTTTTTTCCCCATCAACCTGTTTGTCACAATTACAATAATCTACAATAATCGACGTTTTTTTGTCACAATTACAATAATATATATAAATTATAAATATGAATATATATATATTTAAGAAGGGTAAAAAAGAGATCTTTAGTTAAAATTAATACATCGTTGAAATTAATTTATTCATTTATTTTGAAAATTTTTTTGTAACTTTCTGTATTTATCTGAATTTCTCTGAATTAATCTATTAGAATATATTCCCATTTATATGTCTCTTTCAACCCAACCGACAAAAGACTGGAATTTTTTGTCCGAATTAATGTGCAAGTTTTGAGTAATTTTGAGTAATAAATAATAAAAAAGGGGTCTTATTTTTTGTTCATTGGTAAAATACATTTTTTAACTTTTAGGAAATAATATAAATGATAAATCTTTTATGAAAAAGAATAAAGAAATTTTTTATAGTTCTATCAATAACTAGAGGGTTGAAGTTTATAGTTTCAATAGTTCGATTCTATTGAATTATAGAAGAGCATAACCAAAGCACTAAGGTAAATAAAACCCATACCCCATAATAATGAATAATGAACCTTCGAATTTGTATTTGAACAAAGTTTTATTCATCCATTTTCATTTTGACTAAAAAGATTTCATTTAGTTGACTCCTTAAATCTCGACGATTGACTATGAATAGGCTATTATGAATTCGAACAAGCCGCTATGGTGAAATCGGTAGACACGCTGCTCTTAGGAAGCAGTGCGAGAGCATCTCGGTTCGAGTCCGAGTGGCGGCAGACCTTTTCTTCGAAAATAGATACAATATATTATAAATTCTAGAATGAATTCAACTCCTGATTTATATTTCAGTATTCCTCCTTTTTAAAATTTTTATGATATTTTCAACTTTAGAGCATATATTAACTCATATTTCCTTTTCGATCGTTTCCGTTGTAATTACAATTCATTTGATAACTTTATTAATCGATGAAATCATAAAACTAAATGATTCGTCAGAAAAGGGAATGATAGCTACTTTTTTATGTATAACCATATTATTAGTCACTCGTTGGATTTATTCGGGGCATTTCCCACTAAGTGATTTATATGAATCATTAATCTTTCTTTCTTGGAGTTTATCAGTTATTCAGATAGTTCCATATTTCAAAAAAAAAAAAAGCCATTTAAGCACAATAACTGTGTCAAGTGTTATTTTTACCCAAGGCTTTGCTACTTCGGGTCTTTTAACTGAAATACATCAATCCGCAATATTAGTACCCGCTCTCCAATCCGAGTGGTTAATAATGCACGTAAGTATGATGATATTGGGCTATGCAGCTCTTTTATGTGGATCATTATTATCAGTAGCACTTCTGGTCCTTACATTTCGAAAAAACATAAATTTTTTTTGTAAGAGGAATACTTTTTTATTAAAACTAAACGAGGAACTTTCTTTTGGTGAAATACAATACATAAATGAAAGAAACAATTTTTTAGGAAATGCTTCTTTTTTTTCTGCTAACAATTATTACAGGTCCCAATTGATTCACCAGTTGGATTATTGGAGTTATCGTGTGATTAGTCTAGGTTTTCTCTTTTTAACTATAGGTATTCTTTCAGGAGCAGTATGGGCTAATGAAGCATGGGGGTCCTATTGGAATTGGGACCCAAAGGAAACTTGGGCATTTATTACTTGGATCGTATTTGCGGTTTATTTACATACTAGAACCAATAGAAATTTACAGGTTGAAATTTCCGCAATTGTGGCGTCTATGGGCTTTCTTATAATTTGGATATGCTATTTTGGGGTCAATCTATTAGGAATAGGGCTACATAGTTATGGTTCATTTACGTTAACATCTAATTGAATTCAAGAAAGGTTCTTGCGAATTTTAAAATATAAATAGAAATAGAATATGTTGTTTGTATATAAAAAAACTTTATATGAACCAGTGAGAATCATGTGAATCCAGTAGTGCGGGGATTCGCATGGTTCTCACAAAGATCAAACATATTGGGTGAATTTTATTTTTAACTTAAGAGAGGAAAAAGACTTCTTTTTTTAATTATCCAAATCCTATGATTTTTTTATGAAAACTATCTATAAACAAAATTAGATAAAAGAGCCTCGACCTTGTCAACTGATAGGGAAAGAACAAAATCAGGGTACATACCAATACCTATTACAGGTATAAAGATAGCGATCGAAACAAATAACTCTCGCGGTCCAGAATCAAAAACATAAGAGTTTGGAGCATTAAATAGCTTGTATCCATAGAACATCTGGCGTAACATAGATAATGAATAAATAGGAGTTAATATCATCCCAATTGCCATTACAAAAGTAATTCCTAATTTTGATATTAAAAGATATTTTTGGCTGGTAATGATTCCAAAAAAAACTATCAATTCTGCAACAAAACCACTCATACCCGGTAATGCAAGAGAAGCCATTGAAAAGCTGCTGAACATCGTGAATATTTT